TCAGAAAAACGAAACCCACTATCCTATCTTTTTCTGAAAGGTAACTATCTCAGTTTCATTTTCATATAGAATCTTTGAAAAAGACTTTCCTCTCTAAGAAAGAAAGGACTTACTATCTTTGGGATCTGATGCTACACCGCTGCTCAATACCTTAGTGGATCAACTCTATTACATAAGTTGATTCCTAACTTATATCTCATATCATGACATAAGTAAGCAGTTTTTTCTTATTGTATCGGCCAAAAATTTCACTAATTGATCTTTACGGCGCTTCCTCTATCAATTAGATCTTTTATCTATCCATAGAATATAGTATTATAGGCATATCCATTTCTTCATTTTTTTGCTTTTATGAAGTCTCTTTCTTTGCTACAGCTAATAAAAATCGTTGCTTTGTACGATACATATGTAGAAAGCCTATCCTCTAGTATTTACTAGCGTATTTTATCTTTCTTTCCCTCTTTCTATAGTGGAGATAGTCGCACGTAATGACAGATCACGGCCATATTATTAAAAGCTTGTGGTAAGAATGGATTTCGTTCTAGTGCCCGGAAATAATATTCCAAAGCTTTTGTATGTTCTCCGTTACTTGTGTGGATAAGGCCTATGTTATACAGTATATAACTTCGATCATAGGGATCAATTTCTAGTCTCATAGCTTCATAATAATTCTGTAAAGCTTCCGCGTAATTTCCTTCGGATTGAGCTGACATCCGTTGCGGTCGTTCATTCTATTCAAAGAATCCCCGTTTCAGAACCGTACGTGAGATTTTCATCTCATACGGCTCCTCCCTTCTGTGCATAATGAATGATAATAATCCATGGAACCAAAAGAATATCGAAATATTCTCATTATGAACTGACAGGGACTAGTGTTTTTACAAGAAATCTCTAGTCAGCCTTCCTGCAAGAGGTCTTTTCTTAACACTAATCGTGTTGTTGCTAGATAGAAAAGGTTACTCCAACAATTTCTTTGTCCTCAACGCCCCCTATTTCCAGGAATTAGTCACTTCAACAGTCTTTGATGGTTATATAGGTATCCAAAGTACAAACGAGATGGATGTTTGTTGTCCCAACCATTCTTGTTAGTTCCGATCCCGATAAGGAAAGGGATAATTTATAACAAAGTTTTTTTTTGTTGATTCCTAGGTGTAGTGCTTCTTCCCCTATGCCGCCTATTGGTTGGTACTGATGGAGTAGGATTGACCTCTAATATAGAAAGAACCTATAGGTGTAACCTTTCGTTCAATACTAGATTAGAAAATTGAAGCATCTGAGGCTGCATCAATCGGGGATACACAATAGAAGGAATTGTTCTATTTCCAAACTTCACCTTCAAGAAGCGTAGATTTTTTTAAGGTTTATTTCAATAAACGCGTTTCGTTTTATACCGAATCCAACCCTGCGTGCCTTTACTCGTAAGACAGAGAACACTAAATAGAATCAAATCACACCATCTCTATAATAGGTAAATGCCTCTTTTTCTCCGGAAGTTGTCGGAATTATGCGTAATAAGATATTGGCCACAATTGAAGAGGTCTTATCAATAAAATTTCCATTTATCCGTGATCTAGGCATAGTTCGCAATCCATTCTATAATTCTTCTCATTACCTCGCATGGGAAAAGAATCCCACAAACAAAGGAATTGTACAGGACGAAATAACATAAAAAAAGACTCGTTCTAAACATGAAATTAATATTTCCTACAGATTATGATAACTCGAGAAGTTTTTTATTGGATTATGATTCAAAGAAGGAAAAAGAATAGAATAATCGTTCTATGATCAAAATACCACCCCATCCGTTTTCATATTTCGAATTGTTATAATCGGTTGGTCGTACCTATACTGCAAAAATAAATATGAATGGCTCGCTATTCACCCGATTTCTGGGTCATAATCATAAAATTTTGTAGGAGAGATGGCCGAGTGGTTGAAGGCGTAGCATTGGAACTGCTATGTAGGCTTTTGTTTACCGAGGGTTCGAATCCCTCTCTTTCCTTACCTTTGCCTAATTCAAGAGCGTTATTGACCACAATGGATCAAATAACAAACAAACAAGGAATAGGATTATTCCAAGAGGTAGACCTTTCTTTGAAATGAATCCTCTATTCCTAATTGGGGTGGTACGAAAAATACTGATAAAGGGTATCCAAGACATAAAAATATCCCCGCGGATCCATTTATGATACATGAAATGGGAAAAATATCCGGATCACACCCCTTAGCTTCGGTCAATTTACTTCGGCGAAAAGGGGGCAAAATTCTCCGAATCCTTGCCTTGCTATTTGAGTTAGGTTCAAGTCTGACGGGAATAATATTCTACGACCAGCAATTCGTTTATTTTCAAGCCGACCCACTTACTATCTATTATTTGATTGACTAACCCTTTATATTGGGATGAATGAAGAGTCAAATGTTTTGGCAATTCTTCATGGGAGGATGAATCAAGATAATTTTGAATCAGAGCTTTGGATTTTTGTTCATCCCTCGTCGTAATAATATCTCGGGGTTTGCAGCGATAACTTGGTATATCTACTATATGGCCATTAACTAAAATATGTCTATGGTTAACTAATTGCCGAGCTCCAGGAATGGTCGAAGCCATACCCAATCGAAAAAGTATGTTATCCAAACGCATTTCAAGTAATTGTAGTAAAACTTGACCAGTTGACCCTTTGGCTTTTCCGGCGATACGAACATATTTAAGTAATTGTCGCTCTGTCAGACCATAATGAAACCGCAATTTTTGTTTTTCTTCTAGACGAATACGATATTGAGACTTTTTCCCAGAACGCGATTGATTTCTAAGATCATTTCCGGCTTTAGGCCTTTTACTAGTTAGTCCCGGTAAAGCCCCCAGACGGCGTATTTTTTTGAAACGAGGCCCTCGGTAACGAGACATAAAAACTCCTTTTTTTATTTACAGAATAAACCTAAATTAAGACTGAACTAAACGATAAACGAAAAAAATATACTGAAGTTAAGTACTGTACTACAAAGAAGAATGAGATGAATTGTATCAATATTCAGACTCTTTTGTATATATAGCAAGGTAAGGAGACTTTGTCTTAATTTGTTCTGTAGAGATCTAACCAACCGCTCGAATCTGTTTTTTATTCATAGTTGGAAGTTCTTACAACATAATAGATCCGCTATTTTTGAGAAAAGGAAAGAAGTCTTTTCAATATTCCTTGAGTTCAAGGAGACATTATTAATCATGTAATAAAGTCTAAAATAGAACAAAGAGAGAAAAGCCGGCTATCGGAATCGAACCGATGACCATCGCATTACAAATGCGATGCTCTAACCTCTGAGCTAAGCGGGCTCACATAACAGAAATTGTGTTGTGCATAGGAATTCAGTCAACTACTTAGCTCTTAGCTATTCAAAATAGATAATGAATATGAATAGAGAAAAAATGAATACTGAATAGAATGTTATTCTATAACAATATAATATAACATACGAATTAATATAACGATAAATAGAGTGATATATGATATCAAAATTTTCAATGGGAAGAAATTCTACATTTTTTCTTTTCCATGATTCTCTTTTATATTTATAATTTATATGAATATGATTATCAATATCTTAATTCTAAATTATTAGAAATTAAGAAAAAATATGGCATTCTAAAAAAAGAATCGAACGTTCAAGTATTTCAAATCGGGTAGGAAAAGTGCGAGGAAGAGAGGAATATATATGTGGTATATATCCATCCATATTGAATTGCGGATACATCAATGATAGAATCATTTCTGATTAAACCAAATGTAGGTCCTTCAATATAGAAAAAGGGGTAAATAAGAAAGAAATAAAAGAAATCAAAGAGGAGTAAAGAGAGAAACTTTTTAGATAGATAAGCTGTATCTAATGAATTCAACGGTTAACGGTTCCAGCATAAACGAAAGAAAGAAGGGGATGGCATCCCAGCGAGATCTTCGGCTCAAACTAAAAAGGGGATATGGCGAAATCGGTAGACGCTACGGACTTGATTGAATTGAGCCTTGGTATGGAAACCTACTAAGTGATAACTTTCAAATTCAGAGAAACCCTGGAATTAAAAATGGGCAATCCTGAGCCAAATCCTGTTTTCAGAAAAAAATTAAGGGATTTCTGAAAGCGAGAATAAAAAAAGGATAGGTGCAGAGACTCAATGGAAGCTGTTCTAATGAATGGAGTTGACTGCGTTGGTAGAGGACTCCTTCTATTCAATTTGAATTTAAACTCCATAAAGAATGAGGGATAAACCTACGATACGTACGTATACGTACTGAAATATCAAAGATTCTATTAATGTCGCCCTAAAATTTTTTTTACATAAAAAAAAGGAATAATTTTTGTGAATCTATTCCAAGTTGAAGGAAGAATCGAATATTCAGTAATCAAACCATTCACTCCATAGTCTGATATATCTTTTGACGAACTGATTAATCGGACGAGAATAAAGATAGAGTCCCGTTCTACATGTCAATATCAATACAGACAACAATGAAATTTATAGTAAGAGGAAAATCCGTCGACTTTATAAATCGTGAGGGTTCAAGTCCCTCTATCCCCACAAAAAGGCCCGTTTTACTCCCTAACTGTTTATTTATACTTCTACTCTTTTTTCTTTTCGGCAGCGCCCGAAAATTAGCTATATTTCTCATTCACTATATTATTTCACAAAAGGATCGGAGCAGAAAAGCCTCTCTCGTATCACAAGTCTTGTGGTATATATGTACAACGGAAACTCTATGATCAAGGAATCCCTGTTTGAATCATTCACAGTTCACATCATTATTTTCAATTCTAAAAGTTTTCTTTTTTGAAGATTCCGGAAATTCCAGGGCCTGGGTAAGATTTTGTAATGCTTTTTTATTCTCTTGAATTGACATATACCCAAGTCCTCTAGTAGGATGGGGATGGTGCCTCAAGAAGGGTTGGGATAGCTCAGTTGGTAGAGCAGAGGACTGAAAATCCTCGTGTCACCAGTTCAAATCTGGTTCCTG